GTTTAGCTTCTTATTTATATAGAGTGAGATTGACCATATGCAGATTCACCAGCAAAGCTAAGATCTAGGGCAAAGCCACCAAGACCCGCGGTTCCAGATTATCTAGTTGAACGAGTAAAAGAAGCACTTCGCCCAGCACCTACTATTGGTTCTCTGCGGACACCCAGATTGAGAAGTTAGCGGCAGGATAAGACCTTGGGAAACCAACTGAGAGATATTATGGCTGAGGATTTCTTCTGCTAGGATGAAAAGGTAAGGCTACGAAGAAAACCTTGCCGCAGCCCGCACTCCGGAGAGAAGAAAGCACGGGGTTCCCTCCTCCCATAGCATCCGGCTATCCGAGCATCTCTCCCTCCTATACCAGTATTCAAAGATGAAATCCCCCTGGCTTTCTTCTTTCTTAATGGCAGAACAAGGCGCCGGTCTTGCCGGTACTCTATGTGAGTAATAAAAAAGAAAGCTGGGTGTCTAGTTTGTGGTCTAAGAGGGGAGTGCTTTTCTCTTCCCTCCAAATAGCGTAAGAGAAGGGGGTGCTACTCTATCTCGGTAGGGGCTTCTCCCGGGTTGGCTGGTACACTTTAAAAAGTTGTTTTTCGCTTTGCACTTCGACTTTAGTAGAACAATGAATCGAACGGGTAAGGTAAGGGACCTAGCTTCCGCTCTTTCCTTTCTTTTACTGAAAGGTGAGAAAAGGTGCCTACAATCGCAGGTTGATCAATTTAGTCTAAGAAGTTTCTCGTACGGAACTCAACGGAAGAAGAGACTGACATCCCTAGGAAAAACGAATTATGGAGATCTCTCGCTTCCGCTCCTCAATTTAACAAGCAATTGAGTTCACTCCTCCTGCCTCTTCCATAGGAATCACCCCTACCGAGGAACTAAGATATCTGGGCTGCTAAGCCGAAGAAGGACCCTTTGCCAAAGGATATACTATACTATACAGGCGGTCATTCGATCATCAATTGCTGGCTAGGAAGAGGAGTTTAGAGCCTGCCAATGAGGGACCATGGGATCGATCATCATGCGAGATAGTAGGACATAGGATAATAAAAAAAGGTTAGGGTGCACTCAATTAAGTCAATCTGGGCGCGGTGGATTGAAAATCAAATCTGAACCTTCTTAGGAGAGCAAGCTAACGGGTAGGGAGAGAGATAAGCGGAAGCAGAGGCGGGGGCATAGCTATCAGAGGCAACGGGGGCAGAAGCAAGGATGGCAGTACCTATTCCAAATTTGCATATCCTCCCATTGCAAATGGGGATGCATAGCCGCCACTATCTCGTCCAATTCCAGTGCCTGTTAGAGATCCGGTTTACTGAGTAGTTGATTTGATTGATCCAGTCCCCCCGACAGTTTGATAGCCGCTTCCGCTTCAGGCCCCGTAACCAGTTTTCATAATGATCCCGCCTAGGCATCTGTCTTTCTTAGAGTAAAAGCGGGATAGTTAGTTATCCCGATCCCGTTGGCTGAGGACCAAGGCAAGCAGGGGCCCGTAGCGGGGGAATAGATTGAAGAGGCAGCAGGCAATGGGAATCAAACAAATCCCATCGCTCCAACCAACACATTTATAAGCTAAACCTCATCTTTTGCCGGATGACAGGACTGGAAAGGGTAGCAGATCCATTCTTCGGAGGGAACGATCCGTGAAAGCCCAACCTTCCTCCGATTCGATTGTCCGGAAACTGAGGAATTGAAAATGACGTATGTAATGAATGAGCGTTTCTCGTTCCTCGTGACACAAGGAATATCTCGGTGCTCAACAGAGCTGGAACGTGAAGTGAGGAACTAGCTCCTCACTCTTCACTGACGCAACTTTACTAATAAGGGAAAAGCTCAAAAAGTGGATTTCGAAATTGCATAAGTGATGAGAGAAAGCAGTCTTACTTTTTCAGCTCAATCAGTAGCAAGATAACATAGTAGGTTTCGCCCAAAGGTGCTTTCACGAAAGCCGGTCACCGGAAATGAAGTCAACTTGCTACTGTATGAGCTGACAGAGAAGGCTATTTCACTTCATCGCAATTTGCTTGTCTGTTCTTCATCTTCAAGTTCAAGATTGGTATCGAGAAACCAGCGCCCAAAGGTTCTCTATTGAGACGGTCACCGTCTGGCCTAAGATCCAATCTGTAAACTGAACGAAGGAAAACAAACGAGCTGATCTTTCAGTAGGGGAGGAATAATTTTTCTTATTCTTGAACTAAGCAAGTTTAGTATAAGCTTAACACCGGCGGATGTTGCTAGCTGATCGGTGCAGTATCGGAGGTGTAGCTAAGCACGGGGAATGTATATTGTCCCCGGAAAGCAAGCCAGTAGGTGTTCATTTCCATATATAGAGAATTTCTTTCTTTCTTGATTTGATGAGCGAAGCGAACGAACAACAAGGGTTCGAACTGAAGAGTAGAAGAAAAGTATGAGACTTGGTAGCCGAGAATCTGTTTACTGGATAAGGATTTTCCAAAAGAGAAAGCACAATGCCAATTCTTAGATGAAGGCAGATCCGAACTCGAATCCTTTAGAAGGGAGTTCTTTTGGTGGGTCGATCAGTTGGGACTAGCCCATCATTAGGAATTGGTGGCATCGAGAAGCCTTTCACATGAAAACTACACGCCAAACCCGATTTTCTTTTGTCTGTAGGTGCGCGTACCCAAGAAAGAAGGATAGGGCTAGCCGGGGTGACCTCAATGTCAGGATAGACGGGGCACAGTCCTTGCATTAATAAAAAAGAAAGCCGAGGGAAAGAGTTCATCTTTTCATACTTAGCCAGGATAGCCAGATCCGGATAAGAGGGGACCAGTCCTGACTTGTGACTTGCGGCAGGAATGCCCAACTTCTTAGCTCAGCTTGGTGCAGCAAGGCCATTTCAAGTATCATCTTCAATGTCGTAAAGATCTCCTCCTAGAATTCCACCCGCCCTTACTCAATACAATAGGGAGGGGCTATGATAGCATTACTGGATGGACCAGCCTTGCTCTTCCCATAAGCCGGAGTAGATTCACTCCTACTCTACTGATGGAACACACCGTATAGGGCAAGATATCCTACATTCTGTTCCAAACCTCAGCAGATTCTCTGTTATAGCTACAAGATTCGGTCCCATCACGAAGGAAAGGACACCACCTATTGATTGTTTTCAGGGTACACCCCCGTAGTTACAGGACTTGATTCAAAAGAACTCTAGCAACTTTGGCAATTGAGTTTAGCTCATTCTTTCGTAACCTAGAAGATTATTTTGACCCGGGCCTCGCCGGTGAACTCAAGGAAGAGGATCTGTTTCATTTCAAGTATTCGCCTAAGCCTTAGCTACTTTGCCTTCAATGGTAGAAATCCCTCACCTCCTATGAACCGACACTTCAATTTCGTTAATCTTTGTCTTTCTTTCTTGTACTACCATTCATACCTTCATTAGCCTGAAAGCTCTTAAGGCAGCTTGCATCCTATTGAGGGTCTTACTATCTAACTAATAGAATGTCCTATCGGCTTGGTGAGTAGTTAGCTCCTTTGGAGTGCCTTTGAGTGGGAGGGCTTATGATTTTGAGATCAGACAGAGGGATTGCGAGTTATGCTATTCAGGTGAAGGCGCAAAGGGACCGAGGTACTGTTTAGCTTATGATCCATGCTAGAGTTTGAGAAATGCCAGAGGACCTTTGCTAGAAAGCGTCAGCCAGAAGGATTCTTAAGTTCGAGTTTAACCAGTGGGTGTCAACTGTACTTGAGTTTGCCAGAGGGCTTGAGCATGATGGTATTGTGTTGATGAGGGCATCAACCGTTCGAGTGGGGGAGAGTGTCAGACTCACCTTTCCTGTCAGTTAACACCTAGATTGTTGGGTTTTGTAGCACTGAGGGAAATACTAGAAACAGTAAGGAGATGAATTCATATTGGTTATCTACAAGTGTCTTGGTTCAGCACATTACATGCGTGATTCAGAATTGTAGAGACTGTCTACAGGTCGCCTGGGCTAAGGAGACCGTTTGTGAGAACTCAGAGAAGTTTGGCTATGGAAAAGCCAATCCATGATTGCCAACGAGATTGGGCAACATGTCGAGGAGAAAGCTTAGAGAAAGCAAGATTCTGCTCAGAGGAGCAATGCTCGGTGGAGCTTGATCTCAGTGCTTGGTGGAGCCTGAGTTGGTGGAACTGACTGGCTTATTCTTAGTGGGAAGATTGCACAGAGGAGCTTGCTCAGTGGAGCTTGAAAGGAGGAGTAGGTTCAGAAATATTGGTCAGTGATTGAGACATGGAATTTATATGACTGATCATAAAATGAAAATCTTCACTGGAAGACTCAGTAGAGTTTGCACCATTAACTGATGAAGGAGATGTCAATGGATTGGCAGCATTTGTTCCTTCTGGTTGATCAGATTTAGCTATCTTACCTTGATCAAGCCTTCAGGACTTGATGCTTCTTCTTCTACATCCTCATTTAAAGGATGTTGTGCTGCTCTGCTGAGAACCAAAATCCTATATTGAGGCTTTGAAACACCCTGTTTGGAAAGGTGCTATGCAGGAAGAGTTTGATGCTCTTATAGGTCAACAAACCTGGACCTTGGTCCCCTGTCCTTCTCATGTTAATGTCATTGGCTGCCAATGGATTTTAAAGATGAAAAGGCATTCAGATGGGCAAGATATAAAGCAAGATTAGTAGCAAATGGTAATCAACAGTGTGCTGGTTTTGATTTCTGTGAGACATTTAGTCCTGTTATTAAGCAGCCCACTCTTCGTATTGTTCTTTCCCTTGCTGTCTCTAATAACTGGCAGTTAAGGCAACTTGATGTCTTCAATGCCTTTATTATCTGACAGTTATTCAAGGAAGTCAGACTCAGTAGTAGTTCGTTAAGAGTTCCTCAGACTATCATAGTATTGAGTTAGGAGGTATATCTATTCTATTCGTAGACTAAGTTTACTACAGAGAATCTAGCTACAACTGACTTTCTAGGTACACGATTGCTTTCACAGCACAGACCTTTTGACAGAAGAGATAGGGGCATAGAGAGCAAGTCATTGGCAATCTATCTTCCTATGGATGTGAGGGCTTCTAGTAGTTTCAACAATCCCTTTCTCTTACTCATTTGAGTCCCCATCGGGAAGATTAATGAGACCAGTACCTTGCGTTGAAGCATCCTTTACAGTCTCTACCTATCTCTGTCTCTTCCGGGCAAGGTTCGACTTCCTTTAACAAGTAAACTCTGGCTCTATGGAACATGGGCTCATTCGCTCATTCGCGGCCGTTTATCTCTGGCTCGGGAAGGTATGGGGACGGGTAGGATCATGTATAACCAACCTATACCATGGGGGGGGGATCATGGCTCTATGACTGGCTCAATCTAGTTTGGGGCATGGGATCACCCTGGTTGGGTAGCCTCCCAAGGAATAAATAAGGAAGAACCTCTCGATTTCCGTTCACTCCTTATTTTTCACCACTAGCAAAGACAGAACCAAGGGTATGAAAGTGACTTGTTTGAGATAAAGGATCCTAATGATCCAACAGAGTGTCCGCTTGAGAATCAGGTTTGGAATCACCCCTCTCGATTGGGGGAAAGATGGGAAAAGATTCCTTGCGTGTGGTCTCCACGAGTCTATGGTTAGGCTCACTGAAGACTTGGCTTGGGAATCAGTGTCGCTCCTAGATTTATACCTTACCTTAAACCGGTGGAATAAGGCCTAGGCTTCTAGGTCTATCTCCCTTTACGTTAACTTACATAAAAAGTCCTGTCTCCTTCTGCTAAGGTCAGTCAAGGACATTAGGGCGAGGAAGAAGGATGGTGATCACTCAGTCATTTTCTTTCCTTTTTGGTTTTTCCTGTTTCACCTGTTTGATGTGGACTTCATGCTTTCCTGTAATAATGAAGTAATCAACATAAGAATGATCACCTACAACTATTTCTTTATGAATCCTGTAATGTTGCCATGAGTGCATGGATGACCATTGATATATAACAGGTTCTTCCTGTTCAAGTGTCCAGAAGTGTTGGTTCTATGATAGACCCGGGGTCCACGGGAGGTGTAAAACACAGGCCCAATGTAGTCTAGTGCACCGGCATATTCAACCTTCCCGGAGGAAAAAAGTCTCACTCGAGATGCGTATGATAGTTTCCATAAGGTTGTGCAGAGTATGAAAGATTTAGTGGGGCGCAGATTTCGTTACTCATTCTTTATAACAATCATTCAAATTAACATCATTAACAACAGGTATGCGTATGCATAAGATAAGAAGATACAAATCATCCAAGTAATGCAGACACACAATCACATAAGAAGAATCTGTCTCCATGATATTATGCATCAAATTAAGACATTCAAGATCATACATCCCGCTCACAAGAGCCCATTCCTAAAAAACTCCATTGCTGTTTACACAGACTTAGACCAAAATACTCTCCTGATCACACTATATCTAACTCAATTACTTAACAACACAACAAATACAACAACTGAACTCTTAACCCCTCAACAATCTTATCTATTACATGAAAATTCCTATATTTATAGGTAATTAAGGCGGTTACATAAGATTCTAGAATAATTTAGAAAATATGCCAAATGTAACCCACTTAAGAGAAAAGGACCTATACCTTTACAGACATGCGCAGAGGTCAGAACTGCTGGGCGCAGAGGGTGAAGAAGACATCTTCCTAGTTGCCGCATACTCAGGCTTCTGCGGAACCACGTACTTAGGCTTCGGCGGCATCTTAGCTCCTGCGTATGTCTTCTACTGATTCCATATCTGCGCCTAACACTTAGTCAAAACTTGGCCAAAACGACTCCTCGACCGCACCTTACAACTCATCAAGAGTTGGGCATCCTGTGACTGATTGTGAAAAAAAGGGTTCTAGGTCTGGGAGACGCCACGCAAGGTGCAGGAACTACGATTCTTCCTAAGATTAGTCATACTTAATCCTATTTCTTTTTTTAATAGTATATATAATACTATAGGCGGTTCATCGAGGGCTTCTCGGGTGATCGGAAGGGCTTAAGCTGCTTTTACCTTACCTTCTATTATATTAGTAAAGGGCGAATGAGGGGCGTGTGCAATAGTTTTCTTTCTTTCTCTCGCTCGATCGCTTCAATGCCTATAATTTGAGAGATAACAGGAAAGCCTTCTCTCGAATTTGAAGATGTGACACAAATAATGACTCTCTTCGCCGGGATGTCAGCAGGTTAGGCAGTTGTAAGGTTTTTTATATTCGGTGGAAGGCAGGCGGAAACTCTGCCCCAACCAAGTCAAACTAAGGGTCTGAAAGAGTTCACGATCTGATCTATGGGGTCTTAACCCTCGGAGGACGGCTAATAATTTACACATTCAAAATAGCGGACCGATGGGGTCTCAAGCACGAATAGAACGATCTAAAGGGGGTGTGCAACCGTCAGGCCGTATCTCTTTGATGAATGTGGTATCGAGGTTCGGTTCATTTGGAAAAGAGGTCAGTCTTAGGGGAGACCATGCGAATGGTTGAATTGATGACTTCGCTTCGATCTCTTCGACTGAACCTGAAGGAGACTTCGATCATTCAACTTTCGCTTCTGAAGGAATCATGTCACTTGGAATTCCGGAAAGTGAATCTTCTCTTTCAGATCCTGGCCTTGGTAGAACTTTTCTTTGATTGGGATTTCGATTGAAAATATGTTAGGCCGGTTCCTCATGTACCTAAGAAGCCGAGGCAATCTCGATTAAAGCCAATTCAAGTTTTTCCTACTCAATCTTTTGATTTTTTATAGAAATAGCACTCGATCAAAGGGGAGCATAAGCAAGTTCAGTGGTTGAAACCTCTGTAATCGATCGATAGGAACCTCGAAGCTGTCTGGGGCAGGAGCAAACTCATATTAGGCACTGCCGCAGCATCAACTGGTACAAGGAAGAGGCACGATAGCGAAGATCAATCCATCTCAATCTACAAAAAGCATTGCTTTGGGCATGCAACCCACAAAAATAGAAAGACCGCTCGCTCGAAGAAAACTCTTTTAGAGCCTGGTACAAGCCAAGCCCCCTCGATTCGCCAACAAGAGTCGGTTATGGAATTTTGGTCGGCTTTCTCGTTCTTGTCTCCGGCGATTAACCTATTCCAGAGCAGTCTGGTGATTAGCCTATCCCGCACTACTCGAAGCCTTCGTAAACTCATTGTCGGGTTCTATCGTAGTGAAAGTTGCTGTGAGGAGATCCTTGTGCCAGTGAAGATTGCTTCCAATGATCGGGAAATAATAAATACAAAAACCATTGCTTTATTTTTCCAACACTCCGGATAGGCGGAAGGATCTATGTCCATTCCCAACTTCCCTTCAATCTACATCGTAAAAGTATAAGATTTTTTAACCCTGATGGTCCCGTCTGGTTTCGGAGGTAAGCTCCAGGGGCCACACAACGTAGTCCATGATGTCGGGCTCGCTGTGACGCCAAAGATTGATTGAGTGCCCCCTTCTTGGGTCAATGAGCTTTTGGCTACACGCCTCCCCATCCGGACCGACCCACCTTTCCCAATCCCTACCTGTTTTGCCGCTTGAGCCCTTATTCATAAATAGATCGAAGCTTTGCCCATCTTGCTGCCCTCCCGCCTCAGCTATTGGGAGCTTAGGCTTATCCAGCGGAACGAGAGCATAATCAAGTATTGACAAGGACGGCTTACTTTCGACTGCCTTGAAGCGAGAGCTTTGCCACTCACCCCGCAATGTCATTAAAAAGGCTGCTTGACTCAGAACCCCTTTTTTAATCCGACCAAGTAGTTGAGTGGCTTTGTACTCGACGCACTGCCCGCCTCTAGTGAAAAAGATGCCCCGAAGGCTATTATGAATAGGAGGAGCTCTTTCATACGAGGGGTAAGCACCTGATTAGAAGATTCATGAGACGTGCAAAACCAAAAGTGCCAAGAGAAAGAGAAAGAAGACTTTTAGCTCCCTACTTTGAGGAAAAGAACTAAAATCAAGTAGAACCTCACCGAAACTATCCTTGAAGGAATAGTCACCCAAAACCAATATAAAGGAAAAGAAGACTATCTAGCGGAGGGTATATACTCAAGCTAAAGAAGAGAAGGGAGCTAGAGATTCTGTCTAGGACAAGGCTATTGATCTAGTGCAGTCCCCACCCCAATAGCTCAGTGGTAGAGCGGTCGGAACTGACTGGTTGTAGATCCGAATCCTATTCAGCAGTTGAAAAAACCAATTCATTCCAAGGCAAACAGGTATTTTGTTGTCCTTCTCTCCTTCCATCCCATGTTGACCTATTCATGCTTTCTTACTATCCATCTTGATAAAATAGAAAAAAGGGAAATGAAGACTAGCCAAAATACCTAAAATATCAAAAATCGAAAAGATCAAACAACTATATTATTGGAAAGTAGTACACCATAGTTCTAATCTTAGGATTACATATCGCTCATCGGCTCAGAGCTCCCAACTACGAAGCTCTTTTCTCGAGCGAGTCAACAATTCGTGGATTCATGGTTTGGATGAAGCTATGTACCCGGGTAGAGATGATTTGTCTCAAAGATGTTCCGCTCATCCAAGAATCGAATTGATCGGTAATTCGACCGACGACTCTAAGGGCCCTATATTAAGGTAAGGTCTTTTGACTGCTGAAAGACCATAAAGACTAGTATGACTCCTTGCTGACTAGACTACTATCCCTGGCTGCTGGGGGCTACTTTTTGCTGTTCAATGGGAACCCGATCTGGCCCATAGGCTTGCTATCCTGACTGTGAGAGCTAGCAGGCTGACCGCAGCTTCCCACCGACTAGCAGGGCTATCTCATCTGACTGCTGCGGCTACCTTCAACCACTAGTCACTCGCGCGATTCGAACGCGCATTGCTGGTAATGAACCAGAGAATTTCCTCTTATTAGTTTCTGTCAACTCATCAGCATAGAGGGGCCTGCCAACAGCACTCGCAATATAGCTAAGGCCTTGAGCATTCCAATACTCCAAAGGTATGTTAAAAATCTGAATCCACAGGGGAACCTTAGTAAGCCCAACCTTCTCCAATTCCATTTGAGGATACCACTGTTGCAGAATCATAAGTTTG